GCAATCAGATAATTCATGAATCACTTAGTCAAATTCGATCTACAGGTTGGACAAATTATTCACAGACAGAAGAAGAAATGAAACATAGGATTGATAGAAGAAACACAATCAGAAATGAAATAGAAATAATGAAAAAAAATAAAAAAAAAGTAACGCCAGGAATCAAAAAAAAGAAAAATAATAATGCAGAATCATCCCCAAAAATTTTGAGAATATTAAAAATAAAAAATATTGAATTAATAGTTAAATTTTTCATTGAAAAAATATACATAGATATCTTTCTATGTATCATTAATATGCGCAGAATCCCTCTACAACTTTTTATCGAATCAACAAAAAAAATTCTTGATAATGATAAATACATTAACAATAATGAAACAAATAAAGAAAGGATTAATAAAACAAAACAAAATAAAATTGACTTTATTTTGTCTATGACTATAAAAAGGGCTTTTAATAATCTTAGAAATAGTAAGCGGAAGTCAGATATTTTTTTTGATTTATCTTACTTGTCACAAAAATATGTATTTTTCAAATTATCACAAACCCAGATTATTAACTTGAATAAGTTAAGATCTATTCTTCAATATAATGGACCGTCTTTCTTTCTTAAGACCGAAATAAAGGATTTTTTTGGAAGACAAGGAATATTTCATTCCGAATTAAGACATAATAAACTTCCAAATTATGCAAATTATGGAATGAATCTATGGAAAAACTGGTTAAGAGGTCATTATCAATACGATTTATCTCAGATTACATCGTCTAGATTAATCCCCAAAAAATGGCGAAATAGAATCAACCAATGCCATACGTCTCAGAATAAAGATTTAAACAAAAGGTATTCCTCTGAAAAAGACCAATTACTTGATTCAAAAAAAAAACAAAATTCGAAAGTCTATTTATTACCAAATAAAGAGGAGAATTTTCAAAAAAACTATAGATATGATCTTTTATCATATAAATATATTCATTCTGAAACTAAGAATAACTACTATATCTATAGATCATCATTAGAAACAAATAATAACCAAGAAAATTCCACCATAAATAAAGAAAAATTTTTTAACATACTCAAGAATATTCCTAGCAAGAATTATCTAGGAAAAAGCGATATTATATATATGGAAAAAAATAAAGATAGAAAATTTTTGTATAAAATTAATAAAAATATTAAGGTTGAACCTAATAAGGACCAAATAAAGGATAAAATTCATAATAATGGTCTTTTTTATCTTCCGATTGATTCAAATTCGGAAACAAATTACAAAAAGGTATTTTTTGATTGGATGGGAATGAATGAAAAAATCTTAATCTTAAATTGCCTCATATCGAATCCGAAAGTTTTTTTCTTTCCAAAGTTTGTGATACTTTATCATAAATATAAAGAGAAACCTTGGTTTATCCCAAGCAAATTACTTCTTTTTAATTTGAATATCAATTTTAGTGAAAATCAAAATATCAACGGAAAGCAAGAAGAGGATTTTTTAAATTTTAGCCCATCAAATTCAAAACAATATTTTGAATTAAATAATCAAAACAATATCGAAGAATATTTTTTAGAATCCATCGAAAAACTAAAAATATTCCTTAAAGGAGATTTTCCTTTGCAATTAAGATGGACTGGACGTTTGAATCAATTGAATAAAAAAATAATGAATAATATCCAGATATATGGTCTACTACTTAGCCTGATAAATGTCAGAAAAATTACTATATCCTATATTCAAAGGAAAGAAATGGATCTGGATATAATGAGTAGGCATTTAAATCTTACACAATTAATGAAAACAGGAATATTAATTATGGAACCTGCCCGCCTATCTCTAAAAAATGACGGACAGTTTTTTATGTATCAAATCATAGGTATTTCATTGGTTCATAAAAGTAAGCACCAAAGTAATCAAAGATACCAAAAACAAAAAAATGTTGCTAAAAATACAGACAAAAACAAAAAGAATTCTGATTTGCTTGTTCCTGAAAAAATTTTATCGTCTAGACGCCGTAGAGAATTAAGAATTCTCATTTCTTTCAATTTGAATTTAAAGAATAACACTGGTGTGGATAGAAACACATTAGTTTACAAGGAGAACAAGATAAAAAAATGGAGTCAATTTTTGGATGAAAATCAACATTTTGACATAAAAAAAAATGAATTAATTAAATTCAAGTTCTTTTTTTGGCCTAATTATCGATTAGAAGATTTAGCTTGTATGAATCGCTATTGGTTTGATACCAATAATGGGAGCCGCTTTAGTATGTTAAGGATATATATGTATCCATGATTAAAAATTTTGAGTTTCCTAGATATTCTGTTGTTCTATCAATCAGATTTTTCTGTCCGTGATCTAAATATATCCATGTTATATGCAAGCAATCAAATGAACATATGCACTGTCTTACATTCCAGTCTAGGATAGTGCAATAATAAGGAAATGGCGTAGGAAAAATGTCGTATAAATTAAAGCTATAAATTAATTAACAGAATCTTCGTACTAAA